GTTTCGTTCCTGTATCTTCCAAAAGGGAAAAAGATTTCTGAGAGTTGTTTCATGGATCCGCAAGAGAGTACTTGGGTTCTCCCAATAAATAAAAAGTGTATCATGCCTGAATCTAACCGGAGTTCGCGGTGGTGGAGGAACCGGATCGGAAAAAAGAGGGATTCTAGTTGTAAGATATCTAATGAAACCGTAGCTGGAATTAAGATCTCATTCAAAGAGAAAGATAGCGAATATCTGGAGTTTCTTTTTTTATCCTATACGGATGATCCGATCCGCAAGGACCATGATTGGGAATTGTTTGATCGTCTTTCTCCGAGGAAGAAGCGAAACATAATCAACTTGAATTTGGGACAGCTATTCGAAATCTTAGGGAAAGACTTGATTTGTTATCTCATGTCTGCTTTTCGTGAAAAAAGACCAATTGAAGGGGAGGGTTTCTTCAAACAACAAGGAGCTGAGGCAACTATTCAATCAAATGATATTGAGCATGTTTCCCATCTCTTCTCGAGAAACAAGTGGGGTATTTCTTTGCAAAATTGTGTTCAATTTCATATGTGGCAATTCCGCCAAGATCTCTTCGTTAGTTGGGGGAAGAATCAGCACGAATCGGATTTTTTGAGGAACGTATCGAGAGAGAATTTGATTTGGTTAGACAATGTGTGGTTGGTAAACAAGGATCGGTTTTTTAGCAAGGTACGGAATGTATTGTCAAATATTCAATATGATTCCACAAGATCTATTTTCGTTCAAGTAAGGGATTCTAGCCAATTGAAAGGATCTTCTGATCAATCCATAGATCATTTCGATTCCATTAGAAATGAGGATTCAGAATATCCCACATTGATCGATCAAACAGAGATTCAGCAACTAAAAGAAAGATCGATTCTTTGGGATCCTTCCTTTCTTCAAACGGAACGAACAGAGATAGAATCAGATCGATTCCCGAAATGCCTTTTTGGATCTTCCTCAATGTCCGGGCTATTCACGGAACGTGAGAAGCAGATGAATAATCATCTGCTTCCGGAAGAAATCGAAGAATTTCTTGGGAATCCTACAAGATCAATTCGTTCTTTTTTCTCTGACAGATGGTCAGAACTTCATCTGGGTTCGAATCCTATTGAGAGGTCCACTAGAGATCAGAAATTTTTGAAGAAAAAACAAGATGTTTCTTTTGTCCCTTCCAGGCGATTGGAAAATAAAGAAATGGTTGATATATTCAAGATAATTATGTATTTACAAAATACCGTCTCAATTCATCCTATTTCATCAGATCCGGGATGTGATATGGTTCCGAAGGATGAACCGGATATGGACAGTTCCAATAAGATTTCATTCTTGAACAAAAATCCATTTTTTGATTTATTTCATCTATTCCATGACCGGAACAAAAGGGGATACACGTTACACCACGATTTTGAATCAGAAGAGAGATTTCAAGAAATGGCAGATCTATTCACTCTATCAATAACCGAGCCGGATCTGGTGTATCATAGGGGATTTGCCTTTTCTATTGATTCCTACGGGTTGGATCAAAAAAAATTCTTGAATGAGGTATTCAACTCCAGAGATGAATCGAAAAAGAAATCTTTATTGGTTCTACCTCCTCTTTTTTATGAAGAGAATGAATCTTTTTATCGAAGGATCAGAAAAAAATCGGTCCGGATCTACTGCGGGAATGATTTGGAAGATCCAAAACTAAAAACAGCGGTATTTGCTAGCAACAACATAATGGAGGCAGTCAATCAATATAGATTGATCCGAAATCTGATTCAAATCCAATATAGCACCTATGGGTACATAAGAAATGTATCTAATCGATTCTTTTTAATGAATAGATCCGATCGCAACTTCGAATATGGAATTCAAAGGGATCAAATAGGAAATGATACTCTGAATCATATAACTATAATGAAATATACGATCAACCAACATTTATCGAATTTGAAAAAGAGTCAGAAGAAATGGTTTGATCCTCTTTTTTCTCGAACCGAGAGATCCATGAATCGGGATCCTGATGTATATAGATACAAATGGTCCAATGAGAGCAAGAATTTCCAGGAACATTTGGAACATTTCGTTTCTGAACAGAAGAACCGTTTTCAAGTAGTGTTCGATCGGTTACGTATTAATCAATATTCGATTGATTGGTCCGAGGCTATCGACAAACAAGATTTGTCTAAGTCACTTCGTTTCTTTTTGTCCAAGTCACTTCCCTTTTTGTCCAAGTCACTTCCCTTTTTGTCCAAGTCACTTCCCCTTTTCTTTGTGAGTATCGGGAATATCCCCATTCATAGGTCCGAGATCCACATCCGTGAATTGAAAGGTCCGAATGATCAACTCCGCAATCAGTTGTTAGAATCAATAGGTGTTCAAATCGTTCATTTGAATAAATTGAAACCCTTCTTATTGGATGATCATGATACTTCCCAAAGACCGAAATTCTTTATCAATGGAGGAACAACATTACCATTTTTGTTCAAAAAGATACCAAAGTGGATGA